TGTTTTATATTTTGTAATATATATAAATAAGAAATAAAAAAGAAAGTTATTATTATCTTATCTATTATCTTCTTATTTATAAATAATTTTTTATACCTACTTGTTGATATTGTGGAGGATCACAATAAGGTTTGTTCAGTTATCAAAAAAATAGTTAGAATGGAAAACGAGATAATGTGGATTGTGTCGATCCAAGAATTTTTCTTTAATATTTAAAATATTAAATATTTTAAGGCTCATATTGTAAGACTTTTTTTTAATGTTTGAGTATTAGAATATTAGAATATTAGAATAGAATCCTCTTTCTCGAAAAAAAGCATTCATTTTTATAGGATAAGATGAAAGATCTTATCGAAAACTTACAGCAGCTTGCCAAACGAAGGCTAAGAGAAAAAAAAGTAGAGGTATGACTGGCATAAAATCGACAATTGGACTCAAAAAAGCATAGGCCTCCGGTAATTTGGCAAAGAAACAACTACTCGAATAAAGAGCAGAATTAAGACCGATCGAATTAAAGATATTAAGCATAACAGATTGTTTTTAAAAAAATTGTATTTTGATTGAGTTATTAATAGAAAAAATTTTTCGTTTTTTGAACTTACTCACTCAATCAAAAAACCTTCCATTCTCAATAGAGAATAGAAGAAATTCTACTTTCATATAATATCTTAATGGAATTTTTGGTAATGATCAATAAATTCATTTTTTCTATGTCTACATGTGTCGAAGTTAAAATACTAACCAACAGAATCTACTTGATTCTTTCGACAGTTGGGCTGGAATTGACGAACAATCAACAACAATATTAGTGTTTATTAGTATAGAAATCGAGGTGGGGCGTGGCCAAGCGGTAAGGCATCGGGTTTTGGTCCCGCTATTCGGAGGTTCGAATCCTTCCGTCCCAGAGCCTATAGTAATTTTAGTTAATAAAAAAAAAAAAAAAACTTTTTTATTTTTATAAAGTTTCTAAGGTGTAAGATTGGCTAGAGTTTTACTCTTTTGGCTGATGATTAGAATAAAAAAATTTAGATCTTTTTCACATATTTCACAACGATACGAGCTCAAATTCCACGCAACGAAAGGCGCACCCATTGGGTATTGAGGCACGATGGGATTATAGATTACAGAAATTTGAATTATAAAAAAGTTGTGCCTTTACCTATCCTATATCCATCCTCTATATCTATATATGATATGGGAATATATAATATAGAAAAAATATTCATCTAAAATTATAGAAGGAAGTTAGTTCTTTTTTGTTCATCCCCAGAAAACTAATTGTTTTTTACTATTTTTTTCTTTTTATATATATTATTATTATTATATTTTTATATATAAATGAATATGAATTATGAATAAAATTAATATATTTAAAGGTTGAGTTTAAAACTCTCTTAGCTTATCTCTTAGGGATATCGTCTTATTGTCAATTTTAATTGTTTGTAATTTGTATAAAAAATGTTAATTAAGAAATAAAAAAATTAGAAAAAAGAACAGTACTAAAAAAGTGTAAGATATATTACGTATCTAATCCATATAACAACTGTCTTAACTGTGAACCAACGACTATTCATGATTTGATAATTGAATCAACCGGAACCCGGTTCCAAATTCGAGGAATGTTATGGTAAAACTTCGTTTGAAACGATGTGGTAGAAAGCAACGTGCGACTTGAAGGACATGATCTGTTGTGGATTCTTATATCCATCATTCTATAATAAAGGATGCTCTTAACTCGACATCTTTTTTTCTGTTTCACTCGAACCCGGTTTGTTGGGGTGTAATGGAATATGATGGAGCTCGAGTAGAAAGTATTGAGCTATTTCTCAAGGGAGAGGGGTCTAGGGTTAGTGTCAATCAAAAGAATAAGTTGGAACAACTTCGTAAGTTATCTTTGACAAAAAAATAGAAAGGATCGAAATAAAGCAAATTTTGAATCCCCCAGGACATTTTGATAAACCTTTTTAATTAATTTGATTTATATATATCGTGCGGAAATCCCTCGTTCATATTATTAGATTCTTTGATAGAAATAAATAACAAAAAGGTATGTTGCTCCCATTTTTGAAAGGATTAAAAATCAACGAAGTAATGTCTAAACCCAATGATTCAAAAAAAAAAAGATGATAAAGGCTTCCGGAACAAGGAAAGACTCTTTTTAATTGTCGCAACAATTGATTGGGATCAATTCAAATCGATGTTAAATGAGACAAAACAAAGGGTATTTTAGACTACTCAATAAATGAGAAATGCTAAACTAAAGGATTTTTTTATTTTGGGCTCCGTGAAACCTATCCAACTTGAGTTATGAGTATACAAATGATTTTTTTTGAGTAAAGTAAAGAAAGGGCTTAATTTTAATTCATTTGAGTATTGAGGATTTTATAGACTCTTTTATTGGTCATTCTAATTTATACATACATTTTTTTTAATCATTTTTTCTCGAGCCGTACGAGGAGAAAACTTCCTATACGTTTCCAAGGGGGGTTAAATCTATCCCAATGAGCCGTCTATCGAATCGTTGCAATTGATGTTCGGTCCCGAAGAGAGGGAAGAGATCTGCAGAAAGTAGGTTTTTATGATCCGATAAAAAATCAAACTTATTTAAATGTTCCTGCTATTCTAGATTTTATTCAAAAAGGCGCTCAACCTACAGAAACTGTTTATGATATTTTAAAGAGGGCGGAGGTTTTAAAAGAATTTCGATTTAAGCAAACGAAGTTCAATTAATGTAATGAATAATAAGAATTTTTTTTATAAAAACGAAAGATAATGAGGTTGTAATTTGGTAGAACTTTTTTAGCCCTGTACTCTTTTTGTAGTGCCAATCCAACAAAAGTTTTCCTCTATATATTTTTTTTCTTTGTTTTCTATTTAGAGTTCACAATTTCTATTATATTTATCATATAATAATAGAATTAGATTTTATTTGAATTTTAGTACATTATTATTCAATTGAAAGTAAGATAAAAAATAAAATGGAATTTCTTGTAATTATATTTTATTTTTCATTCATATTGACAAGAATGTATTGAACAAATATAATTAAATTGTGAAATAAAAAAATTAAATGGTTTTTTATGTCTTCTGCCCAATATTTTGATTCAAGGATTCGTTAAATTTTTTTAGATATAAAATCAAAATATTGGATCTAAAAAATGTAGATTATTTGTCTAGCAAATTTTTTATTCAATAATCTCTTTGGTGTTTGTTTTTATGTTTGTAACGGGAATCAACTCAAAAAATTTTTTTAGATTTCTTGCTAATTCAACGTTTTGATTCCAATCCGATTTTATTGATTTCGATTGTATCTACATAACATAGCTATTTTGGGGGTTGCTAACTCAACGGTAGAGTACTCGGCTTTTAAGTGCGACTAAGATCTTTTACATATTTGGATGAAGTAAGGAATTCGTCTACACCATCGGTAGAGTTTATACGACCACGACTGATCCGGAAAGGAAATTTATGGAAAAAAGAGCATGTCGTATCAATAGAGAATTTGGAACCTATTTCATTCTTATCAAAGCAGTACAAAACTCCATTTGATTTCTTGGAAGGAAATGCAATGAATTCACTGTTGGGTCGATTAAATAAATGGATCGAACCCTATCCTTATGGGTTCTAATTTTGTGGAAAGAATAAGCAACGAGCTTATCTTCGTAATTTGAATGATTACCCGATCTAATTAGACGTTAAAAAAACTTAGTGCCTGATGCGGGAAAGGATTATCCCACGTGTGGATTTTCTTTTTTAGTGAATCCTAACTATTAAACTCCCCATTCTCCATATGAAGATGGACATGAATGTGTAGAAGAAACAGTATGTTGATAAAGATTTTCCAAAATCAAAAGAGCGGTTGGGTTGAAAAAATAAAGGATTTCTAACCAACGTTTTATGTTATTTCCTAATAACAAAAAAACAAATTAGATGGAAAAAATTGAGAGTCCGTTGATGAATTTACCGAGGTATCTATTAAAAAAAAATACCTTGTTTTGACTGTATCGCACTATGTATCATTTGATAACTTAAGAACCCCCCATTTTTTTACTTTGAGTTTTAGGTCTGGTTTTAAATGGAAGAATTCCAAGGGTATATAGAACTAGAGGGTTCTTGGCAACACAACTTTTTCTATCCACTTAGCTTTCAGGAATATATTTTTTCGTTTGCATATGGTCATGATTTAAATAAATCTATTTTGTTGGAAACTTCAGGTAATAGGAAATATAGTTTACTAATTGTGAAACGTTTAATTACTCGAATGTATCAACATAATCATTTGATTCTTTCGTCTAACGATTCTAACCAAAATGACTTTTGGGGGCACAAACGCGATTTTTATTCGCAAATGATATCAGAAGGATTTTCAGTCATTGTGGAAATTCCATTTTATCTTTTATTAATAGCTTCTCCAGAGAAACAAAAAATAGTCAAATCTCATAATTTGCGATCAATTCATTCAATATTTCCTTTTTTAGAGGACAAATTTTTACATTTAAATTCTGTGTTAGATATATTACTACCTTACCCTGCCCATCTAGAAATCTTGGTTCAAACACTTCGGTACTGGATAAGAGATGCCTCGTCTTTGCATTTATTACGATTATTTCTTTATGAGTATCATAATTGGAATAGTCTTTTTATTCCAAAAAAATCCATTTCTTTTTTTTTAAAACGGAATCAAAGATTATTCTTGTTCTTATATAATTTCCATGTATGTGAATACGAATCGATTTTATTTTTTATTTGCAACCAAGCCTCTCATTTATTAGCAACATCTTATGGAGCCCTTCTTGAACGCACTTTTTTCTACGGAAAATTAGAATACTTAGTAAAACTTTTTACTAAGGATTTTGCCGGTATCCTATGGCTTTTCAAGGATCCTTCCCCGCATTCTGTTAGGTATAAAGGAAAATCCATTCTGGCCTCAAAAGGGACATTCTTTTTGATGCATAAATGGAAATTTTACCTTATTCATTTCTGGCAATGTAATTTTTCTG